TGTTACTTCTCCTAAAAAGAAACTTGTAATACCTACTCCATTTGTAATTCCATCAATGATTCGTTTATCAAAAAAATTCGTTTGTTTTGCTAATGTTCTTATACTTTCAGTTAAAGATGTTTTAAAAAAAGCATCTATGTAACCACGATTATATGACCAATTATATACAAAATTTATTAGTTTTTCCCACCAAATTCTTTTATAACTCCATTTTTGAAATGAATTAAGTAAGGTTAAATTTAATAAAGATGAATACAAAGGCTTATATAAACAGTATGCTATAAATATTCCAAAAAAAGCTATACTGACTGAAAAAGTTGCATTTCTCAAAAATTCATACCAATCTACAAAATTTTGTGAATTTTTATGCAAAAGGTTTATCGACGGCGTGAATAATTTTGATAATATATCAAAGTCTATTCCTTCTTGATTGAAAGGAATTCCTATGGCTCCAATAAACAAAGTAAATAAAAGTAATACAAGCATAGGAAATAGCATAGTATTGTCTGATTCCTGGGGATAATAAAAAGTTCTTGTATTAAGTTCAAAATTTTCAACAGTAATAAAAGTTTTATTTCTTACATTATTACTAATTTTATATGTTTTATTGCAAAAAAAAGAAGCTCTTTTCGTATTATTCATTGTTAATAATGGTACTAACTCAAAATTTCTATTAAGTTTTTTTTCTTCTTCTTTACCCCATAAAGAGATTGAATATAAGGAGCTACTTTTTTTTCCACTGTAATTTATAAAATAAGTGTTTAAATGTCCTTCAAAAGTAAGTAAATAAATCCGAAACATATAAAATGCGGTTAATCCCGCTGTTGAACAAGCTATTATTGCAAAAATTGGCGAAAACAACAAACTATCATTAAGAATTTCATCTTTAGACCAAAAACAAGCAAGGGGGGGAATACCACAAAGAGAAAGTGTTCCTACTAAAAAGGCAGTTTTTGTAATCGGCACATGTTTTGTCAAACCACCCATAAGAATCATATTCTGACTTTTATCGGGAGAATATCCAACTATAGCTTCCATTGAATGGATAATGGATCCAGATCCTAAAAACAATAAAGCTTTCGAATAAGCATGAGTAATCAAATGAAATAAAGCGGATCGATAAGACCCCATACCGAGAGCTAACATCATATAACCCAGTTGAGACATTGTAGAATAGGCTAAACCTCTCTTAATGTCTTTTTGAGCAAGAGCTAAAGTGGCTCCTAAGAGTACTGTTATTATACCTATCAAAGATATTATATACATTATAGAGGGGATAACTATAAAAAGAGGAAGAAGACGAGCTACAAGAAAAATTCCCGCCGCTACCATAGTAGCAGCATGTATAAGAGCCGAAATAGGAGTAGGGCCCTCCATGGCATCGGGTAACCATACATGAAGAGGAAATTGTGCGGATTTAGCAATAGGACCCACAAATAATAGAAATGCACACAAAGTAAGGAATAAGAGATTTACTCTATTATTTAAAATTAAATTATTGAATATTTCGAACAAATCCTGAAATTCGAAACTGCCAGTTATCCAATAAAGACCTAAAATTCCTAATAATAAACCAAAATCCCCTACACGATTAGTTACAAAAGCTTTTTGACAAGCATTCGCTGCGACGGGTCGTGTGAACCAAAAACCTATTAATAAATACGAACACATTCCAACTAATTCCCAAAAAAAATAAACTTGGATCAAATTAGAACTAGTAACTAATCCTAACATTGAAGTATTAAAAAAACCCATATAAGCAAAAAACCTCAGATATCCTTGATCATGAGACATATAATTGTCACTATAAATCAGAACCAAAATTCCAACAGTTGTAATTAAAATTGACATAATAGAAGTAAGTGGATCAATAAAGTAACCGAACTCAAAAGAAAATTCATTATTTATGGTCCAAGACCATACATTTTGATGAATGCAACTTATAAAAATTTGTTGAATAGATAGATAGAGTGAAAAGATCAAAACTATACTTAACAAAAAAATACTCAGAAAAGTCCACATACGCCGAAGATTTTTTGTTGCTGTCGGAAAAAGTAGAAGTCCAACTCCTAGTAAAATAGGTACTGGAAGTGGAATGAAAGGGATGATCCATGAATATTGATATGTATGTTCCATAAAATAAAAAACCCTTTTTATTTTATTCTTAAATTTTTTATTTCTTATTCACTGGTTTGTATATATATATTTTTTTCAAAGGGGACAATAAAAAAGCACGCGATTTCAAACTGAAATATAAATTTTTTTGAATTAGTATAATCCTTCATAAATCTTTGAAAAGAAATATATATTCAAATAAAAATTATAAGTTATTAAATAATATTACTAAGTTACTGCCAAAAAAAATTATTTGTCTTTTTTTATTACTACTAAATAAAATTGTGATTTTATGCAGATACAGAAAAAGTTAATTATAATTCCGTATTACAATAATTTATATACATATATTAAGAATAGAACAAAGATTTACATGACAAAAAAAATACTTAATATTTATTATATAATAAAAAGCTTTACATAAAAATTTTTTTTGAGTTTTATTTTTTTCGAATTATTAAGGAATTAATTTTAATTTTGGAATTTAGTGATTGTCTTCCAGTACACTAAGTGATCTTTTTTTTTTTTTTTTTTTGTAAGAAAGATTATTATAATAGATATTGTTTTTACATATGAAGTGAATAAATTTCATAATATTATTGATAAGATAATCTATCGGTATAGATTAATTAAATGAGCACTCTCGTACGGATTTCAAACGTAAAAAAAAAATTTTTTAATAACCCAAATTTATAAAAAAAGTAAAAAACCAACGGTTTTTTACTTTTGAATATATTTTTTGTTTTGAAAATAATGTATAATAAAATTTTAAAGAAAAAACTCAATATGGAGTACGAAAGAATAGAATAATAAATGTCTTTGACATCCAATTATACCACTGAAAAACTTTTTTCATTTTTGAATGGCAGTTCCAAAAAAACGTACTTCTATCTCGAAAAAGCGTATTCGTAAAAAATTTTGGAAAAGGAAGGGATATTGGACATCGTTGAAAGCTTTTTCGTTAGGTAAATCACTTTCTACAGGTAATTCAAAAAGTTTTTTTGTACAACAAAATAAATAAAAAAACACTAGAATAATTATAATTATCCTAACTTAAAAACAAAAAGCAAAGTTTTTTAGAATACATAAAAAGGGGACCAAAAGAGGAAAAAAGACAATATATAGATAAAAAATAAAGGTTCACTTTTATTTTTTTTTATTTACAAAAAAAGGGATTCTTATTTTCCCCATCACTAACTTGATTCAATAATAAAAAAAAAGATCTTGTATTTACTCGTTAAGAGTAAATACAAGATCTTTAAGCGAAATCTATAGGTTCTTAAAATTTATTAATTCTAAGTTAAAAAAATTTAACTTTATACCTTTAGGAATTATAGGAATTATTATTTCTATGAATTGTTATATTCTTTACTTGGAATCAAATTGATAAAAGCATCTACCCACAACAAGTGAATATTAGATAAAAATAATAAATAATAATATATCATATGATTTTTAAGTGATCAAAAAATCTTATGTTTGTACTTTTAATTTAGTTACCTTTTTCATTGTCTTCTAAAAAAGAGGAAAGTACAAAAAGTGAATTTAAATAATTTAAACTAACTCAGATAAAAAAAGATCTTAATTGAATTAAAACCCCAAATACCTATTTAAACAAGTTTTTATTTATGAAATTAAATTCCATTGATCCATTGAATTGGCTTCTTTTTTTTTTAATTTTAATCTCGACGATTGAATAAAAACTTGTTAGTATTGTTTTGAACAAGTTGCCGCTATGGTGAAATTGGTAGACACGCTGCTCTTAGGAAGCAGTGCGATAGCATCTCGGTTCGAGTCCGAGTAGCGGCATAAGATCTTATAAAAGAGATATTATAAGTTTTATAATCAAACTAATACCCGACTTTTTTTCGAAAATCAGGTAAAACCTAGTATTAATTTATTAATTTTTAACAAATTTTTTATGATTTTTTCAATTTTAGAGCATATATTAACTCATATATCTTTTTCGGTCGTTTCAATTGTACTGACAATTTATTTTTTAACTTTATTAGTTAATTTAGATGAAATCATAGGATTTTTTGATTCATCAGATAAAGGAATCGTAATTACGTTTTTTGGTATAACAGGATTATTATTCACTCGTTGGATTTATTCAGGACATTTTCCATTAAGTAATTTATATGAATCATTAATTTTTCTTTCGTGGGCTTTTTCAATTATTCATATTGTTTCCTATTTTAATAAAAAAAAAAAAAATCACCTAAACGCAATAACTGCGCCAAGTGCTATTTTGATTCAGGGTTTTGCTACTTCAGGTATTTTAAACAAAATGCCTCAGTCTGCAATATTAGTACCAGCTCTACAGTCCCAGTGGTTAATGATGCACGTAAGTATGATGATATTAGGCTATGGCGCTCTGTTATGCGGATCATTATTATCAATAGCTCTTCTAGTCATTACATTTCGCAAAGTTAGCCCTACTTTTTGGAAAAATAAAATAAAAAAAAATAATTTATTAAGTGAATTATTTTCTTTTTATGTACTTTACTACATAAATGAAAGAAATTCTATTTTACTACAACAAAACATTAATTTTAGTTTTTCTCGAAATTATTATAGGTATCAATTGATTGAACAATTAGATTATTGGAGTTTTCGTATTATTAGTCTTGGATTTGTTTTTTTAACCGTCGGCATTCTTTCAGGAGCTGTATGGGCTAATGAGACGTGGGGTTCATATTGGAGTTGGGATCCAAAAGAAACTTGGGCGTTTATTACTTGGACCATATTCGCAATTTATTTACATATTAAAACAAATAGGAATGTTAGGGGTATAAATTCTGCAATTGTGGCTTCTATAGGCTTTATTTTAATTTGGATATGCTATTTTGGCGTCAATCTTTTAGGAATAGGTTTACATAGTTATGGTTCATTTACATCGAATTAAATAAAACATTAACCAAAAAATAAAGGAAAAAAAAAGAATAGCATCTATATATAACTTCATATATATAAGTTAAGAAATATAATTAAGTTTTAGTAGTAAATAATAAAGAACCTTTTGAATCATTGTACTACTTGATTCAAAAGGTTCTCACAATACAAAGACCAAAGACTTCTGATTACAATTAAATTTAATGCTTTTTTTTATTTCCTGAAAACTATCCATAAAAATAATTAGATAAAATGGATTCGACCTTGTCACTTGCTAATGAAAGCACAAAATCAGGATAAATACCAATACCAATTATGGGTATAAGAATAGAGATTGAAAGAAATAACTCTCGGGGTCCAGAATCAAAAAAAGAAAAGTTTTTGACATTAATTGACTTGTATCCATAGAACATTTGGCGTGACATAGATAATAAATATATAGGAGTTAATATCATTCCAATTGCCATTACAAAAATAATTAAAATTTTTGAAATTAAGAAATATTTTTGGCTGGTAATTATTCCAAAAAAAACAATTAATTCCGCAACAAAACCACTCATGCCCGGTAATGCAAGGGAAGCCATCGATAAGATAGTGAACATTGTAAATATCTTTGGAATGGAGATAGCCATTCCACCCATTTCATCAAGATAAACAAGCCGAATTCTATCATAACTAGTTCCTGCCAAGAAAAAAAGTGCAGCGCCAATAAATCCATGAGAGATTATTTGTAAAATAGCTCCGTTAAGTCCAGGGTCCGTTATAGAACCAATACCTATAATTATAAAACCCATATGAGATACAGAAGAATAGGCTATTCTCTTTTTTAAATTACGTTGACCGGGAGATGTTGAAGCTGCATAAATTATTTGGATTGTACCGACTACCATCAACCAAGGAGAAAACATAGAATGAGCGTGAGGTAATAATTCCATATTGATTCGAACCAACCCATATGCTCCCATTTTTAATAAGATTCCAGCGAGAAGCATACAGGTACTGTAATGTGCCTCGCCGTGGGTGTCAGGTAACCAAGTATGTAAAGGTATAATCGGTGATTTGACGGCAAAAGCAATAAGAAATCCAATATAAAATAGTATTTCGAGTGTGACAGGATAGGATTGATTAGCTAATAGTTCTAAATTTAATGTTGGTTCGCTCGAACCATATAAACTTATACCTAAAACTCCTATTAATAAAAAAATAGAACTTCCTGCAGTGTATAAAATAAATTTTGTAGCTGAATACAGACGTTTCTTTCCACCCCACATGGATAAAAGTAGATAAACGGGAATTAATTCTAATTCCCACATGATGAAAAAAAGTAAAAGATCCCGAGAAGAAAATGATCCTATTTGACCGCTGTACATTGCTAACATCAGGAAATGGAATAATCGGGAATCCCGAGTAACAGGAAAAGCCGCTAAAGTAGCTAAAGTAGTAATAAATCCCGTAAGTAAAATAGTTCCTACAGAAAGTCCATCTATTCCCAGTCTCCAGTAAAAATCAAAAAGATTGATCCATTTATAATCTTCGGATAGTTGAACTAATGGATCGTCCATTTTATAATTATAACAAAAAGCGTAGGTCGTTATAAGAAGTTCTAAGATACAAATACATATGGTATACCATTTATTTACTTTATTTCCCCTATGCGGGAGAAATAACATTAACGAACCAGCAGATATTGGAAAAACAACAATTATTGTTAACCAAGGAAAATCATTCGTGGTAAAGACAAGATACACCAGGTCCAAAGAACGCGTACTCAAAAAAAATATATAAATAAAAAATATAATTGAACTTTTTTGAGTACGAGTACTTGTCAATAAAAAAAAGATATAAAATGTATTCCAAATTTATTCAAATGAGGTTTTCGGTAACGTATCAATAAGCTAGACCCATGCTTCGAGTTGTTTCATGCCATAAATAAACTCGAACGCTCAAAAAATCCGTTGGACAGGCAGATTCACATCTCTTACAACCAACACAGTCCTCGGTTCTTGGAGCGGAAGCTATTTGCTTAGCTTTACATCCATCCCAAGGTATCATTTCTAATACGTCTGTAGGGCATGCTCGGACACATTGAGTACATCCTATACAGGTATCATAAATTTTTACTGAATGTGACATAGGATCTTTAGTTTTTTTAATGTCATAAATTTTCAATCTAGTAAACTTATAACTAAATTATATATTAAAATACTAGATGAAGCAATGATTTCCTTTAATATAATTTTTGTAATTAATTCTGGCTCGATGGATTAAGATTAAAAAGGGGGGCTAAAATACTTTGATTTCTTAAATTTTCACAAATATAATCTATTAAGTCATAACCTATTATATATGCAAATTTCAATCTATAATTTTTTTAGGCTACTTATTTAATAAGGTCGATTGGTTGATGCGAGTTGATTTTCTGTTACGATAAATCGACGAAACTATAGCTAATCCAATAGCTGCTTCAGCGGCTGCTATTGCTATAACAAAAATGCAGAAAATATCCCCCTTTAGTTGGGAATTATCAAAAAAATCAGAAAATGTTACGAAATTCATATTAACTGCATTGAGTATAAGTTCAAGACACATAAGAGCCCTAACCATATTTCGACTCGTGATCAATCCATAAAGACCAATCACAAATAAATAGGCACTCAAAACAAGTACATGTTCGAGTATCATTCAGCAACTCCTTATCAATTTTGATTAATTTAAATATGAATAATAATTCACCGGATTCAATCAACTAGAATATAACAAAAAAGTACGAATAAAAACTATATTAGGTAAAAAAACTTTTCAAATATATATCAAATATATAAATTTATATTTAAAATATGAAATAGTATTCAATCAAATTTAATGGAATGAAAAAAAAATATACCATAACATACACAAAGTTTTCTTTGGTATTTACTAATTCGAACGTTTTTTATTGACGAGCCACAGAAATTGCACCTATCAAAACAACTAAAAGAATTAGTGAAATGAGTTCAAATGGAAGAAAAAAATCTGTTGATAAATGAATTCCTATTTGTTGACTATTACTTATTAAATCTTGCTCTAGAATCTGGTTTAATCTTGTAGTCCAAATAACCCCGTACCATGACGTATCGAGAATAGTAGAAATTAATGAAAAAAGAATAGTTGTACAAACCAACGAAGTAATCCCACTCCCAACGGTCCACAGATTGAAATCTGTGGAATATTCTGAATCATTCATGAACATCACAGCAAATATGATTAAAACATTTATGGCCCCCACGTAAATAAGGAGTTGTGCAGCAGCTACAAAATGGGAATTTGATAGAATATACAATAAAGATATACAAACAAGAACAAATCCTAAGGAAAATGCTGAAAATATTGGGTTGGGAAGTAATACCACTCCCAGACCTCCTACTAGAATACCGGATCCCAGAAAAACTAAAAGAAAATCATGTATTGGTCCAGGCAAATCCATTATATTTTTTAAATAAGAAAAAATCGAAATCCTTTTCATGACCTTATTAATTTAACCGGGGAATTTTTTTTTATATGTTTATAATAGAGTGAAATTATAATCTAATGGATATGAATTTATGTAGATACAATTATTAGACGGTTTCGCTTTTTTATGCTAAAGTGTATTTTCAACCTACCTATTTCAAGAAAGTAATTACGAATTATTATAGTATAAAGAGGGGGCCTTAATACTTAATATTATTATATAAATATAATAAAAGTTTTTAATTAAATTCTTTATATAATTCAAAAATTTTGAATTCTTTTTTTAATAAACTTAATGGGTTTACCCTTTTTTTGTTTGAGGTGAATTCAAAATTGTTCGAATAGTGTAATCGTCAATTACTGACATTGGTAAACGACCCAAAGCTATTTGATTATAATTCAATTCGTGACGATCATAAGTTGAAAATTCATATTCTTCAGTCATTGACAAACAATTTGTTGGGCAATATTCAACACAATTACCGCAAAAAATACAAATTCCAAAATCAATACTGTAATTAAGCAATCGTTTTTTTCGAATATTAGTTTCCAATTTCCAATCAACAACAGGCAGATCTATAGGACATACTCGAACACATACTTCACAAGCAATGCATTTATCAAATTCAAAATGGATTCTCCCGCGGAAACGTTCCGAGGTTATTAATTTTTCATAGGGATATTGAATAGTTACAGGTAAACGATTTGTGTGGGATAAGGTAATCATGAAACCTTGACCAATATACCTTGCAGCGCGTAGGGTTTGTTGACCATAATTCATGAACCCGGTTATCATAGGAAGCATATTGTAATTATCTATGAATAATTTTATCTTTGTTTCTTTCTCTTGTTTAAAACAAGTAATGAATATGTTGGATTCATTTTCAATTTAGAGTGAAAAGAGTTGGAAAGAAGTTGTTAATAATAGATTACCAAGGGAAATGGGTAAAAGAAATTTCCATCCAAGATTTAATAGTTGATCCATTCTTAGCCTAGGTAAAGTCCATCTTGTTGCGATAGAAATGAACAAGAACAAATAAGTTTTAGCTAATGTAATAAAGATACCAATTGTTGTTCCAAAAATTTGATCCCTTTCAAATAGCTCCAGAATAGATATATACGGAATAGAAATATTCCAACCGCCTAAGTATAGAACTGTTACAAATAATGAGGAAATTAATAGATTTAGATAAGAAGCAACGTAAAATAAACCAAATTTGATACCTGAATATTCAGTTTGATAACCTGCTATTAATTCTTCTTCCGCTTCTGGTAAATCAAACGGTAACCTCTCGCATTCCGCTAGGGAAGAAATTAGAAAAATGATAAAACCTATAGGTTGACGCCACAAATTCCATCCCCAAAAACCATATTTTGATTGTGCCTCAACTATATCAACTGTACTTAAACTGTTAGATAATCCTAGTCGGTGATAACATTACTATTCTCACCGCTATTACAAAACCGTACATGAGGTCTTCGCCTCATACGGCTCCTCGGGGGCCATAAATAAATATAAGGACCAGATTAGTATTATTTAGATAAATATGATGTGTTCTAAAAAAGATTAAACATAAATATATCTGGGGTCCCAAATTATACCAAAGGAATTCTGTCTGCTCAAATTCTAAGAATAAAACAAAGCGCTTCGGAATTCATCTCATCCTTTACAAATTTTAATTTATATTTGTTGAGTAATAACTTAATCCTTTAATAAAATACTCCTTGTAAAAAAAAGGTATTTCAGCCCATCGTGGTTTTCAATTACGAAAAAGAATTAGACATCCTATTAGTTTATTATTCATGACATAAATTCTATTTTATTTTCGAAATATATGAAAAAAAAATCCTTGTTTCGTTACTATTCTTCTTTCTTTTTTATAAAAAAGTTGTTGGACTTAAAAAATAAAGGATTATTTCGTTTCTGATAGTTATTAGATTTATCGGTGGATAGGAGCATACTCTGAATCGGAATCTTGGGGAGTACTGTCTGATCATTTCTACTAATTTAAAGCCCCAATTAACCTTCTTTTTTTTTCTTATGTTATGCATAAATATCCTTTTCAATTTGGTTAATCTCTATTACAAATTCTTTGTGTATTTTGGTGTTTCTAACCATCCACTCACTTTTACCTAATTGCCGCTCACTTTGTAATACATGTATGTTAATTTATATAACTGATAGTGAAAACGCCATACGGTTAATTTTTTTAACCCGCTTCAAGCCAGGATGACTAATCAACCAACCTTGGGGTAAAGTGATTCTTACACTTATGTTTATTTCCGTTTAACCTTTGTACATAGGAAATGAGACTCAATTTTTATTTTTACTGCTAATTTATGAGCAGTTTTTTTCACTCATATATAACTATCAAATTCCTTTTATTAAGATTAACCCGAAAGATATATATATATATATTCCGTTTTTTAACTTATTCGTCTAGAAGAAACGTAATAGTAAAAATGTTTATGCTTCAACGAATCGCACGTAGAGATATTGATAAAACACATAGAGTTAATGGTATTTCATAACTAATCGATTGGGCAGCAGCTCGCAGACCACCTAAAAAAGAATATTTATTATTTGATCCATATCCTGACATAAGAAGTCCAATAGGAGCAATACTTGAGATGGCAATCCATAAAAAAATACCGATGTTGAGATCCGCTAAAACAAGGTGATTGCTAAAGGGAATTACTGAATAACTTAGTAAAATTGAGATAACTGCTATCGACGGTCCAAAACTAAATAAAGGAGTATTTCCTCTAGCTGGACGAAGATCTTCTTTGAAAAGTAGTTTTGTCCCATCGGCTAGGGCTTGGAGAATTCCCAACGGGCCGGCGTATTCAGGTCCAATACGTTGTTGTATCCCTGCAGATATTTCTCTTTCTAACCACACAATTACTAGTACACCTGTTATGATTCCCAATACAAGAGAAAATATAGGGACAAACATCCATATGAGTCCATAGACCTCTTTTAAAGATTCCGATCTAACAAAAGAATTTATAGTTTGTACTTCTGTTGCATAAATTATCATTTTAACGATCAACTTCTCCCATAATTATATCTATGCTACCGAGTATCGTCATAATATCAGCCAATTTCATTCTTTTAACTAGTTCAGGAAGAATTTGCAAATTAATAAAACCCGGTGGTCTTATTTTCCATCTCCAAGGAAAACCACTTTGATCTCCTATGAGAAAAATTCCCAACTCCCCTTTTGGAGCTTCAACTCTTACATAAAGTTCTTGTTTAGATAATTCAAAAGTAGGAGAAGGTTTTTTACTAATGAATCGATATTCAAAATCATTCCATTCTGGATTACTTTTTCTATCAAAGCCTCTGCTTTCTAAATTCTCATCTGGATTACTTTTTCTATCAAAGCCTCTGCTTTCTAAATTCTCATAAGGACCTCCCGGAAGTCCTTCCAGAGCCTGTTGAATAATTTTTATGGATTCTGTCATTTCGCTAAGTCGTACTAAATAACGAGCTAATGAATCCCCTTGTTTTTGCCATTTAATTTCCCATTCAAATTCATCGTAAGACTCATAACGATCAACTTTACGAAGATCCCATGGTATTCCGGATGCGCGTAGCATTGGTCCGGATAAACCCCAATTTATTGCTTCTTCCCCACCAATAATCCCAACTCCTTCAACCCGTTCTAAAAAAATAGGATTTCGTGTAATAAGTTTTTGATATTCAACAACCTCGGTTAAAAAATAATCACAAAAATCTAAGCATTTATCTATCCAACCATAAGGTAAATCAGCCGCTATTCCTCCAATACGAAAAAAATTATGCATCATTCTCATACCGGTGGCAGCTTCGAATAGATCATATATAAATTCTCGTTCTCTGAAAATATAGAAAAAAGGAGTCTGTGCACCAATATCTGCCATAAAAGGGCCGAGCCATAGCAGATGAGAAGCTATACGACTCAATTCCAGCATAATTACTCTTATATAGCTGGCCCTTTTAGGAACTTGAATATTTCCCAGTTGTTCTGGTCCATTTACTGTTATTGCTTCTGAAAACATAGTAGCTAAATAATCCCATCGCGTTACATAAGGTAAATATTGTATAATTGCTCGGTTTTCTGCAATTTTTTCCATTCCCCTGTGTAAATAACCCAATATGGGTTCACAGTCAACAACATCCTCGCCATCTAGAGTAACAATTAAGCGAAGAACACCATGCATGGATGGGTGGTGAGGTCCCATATTGACTAGCATAAGATCTTTTCCTGTAACTGGTCTATTCATAAGTTTTTCCTTGATTCGTTATGGCATGAATTATATTGCTGAAAAAGAAGTTTATCAAAAAATTCAAGATCTAAAAAATGAACTAATTAACAATTTTGTAATTTAACGAGTTTTTAATTCCCGAATATTCAACTGATTAATTAATTCTTTATAACGTACTCTATTTTTTTTTGACAAATAAGCCAGCAGTCGTTGACGTTTTCCCAGAATTTTTCGTAGACCCCTCTGAGATAAATAATCTTTTCTGTGCAATTCCAAATGTGAAGTAAGTCTTCGTATCTTATTAGTGAAACTGAATACTTGAAATTCAACAGATCCCCTGCTTTCTTCTTTTTTTTCTTGAAATGAAATGAATGCATTTTTTATCATAAAAAGAAATCCTTCCCTTTTTTATATGAATTGAAAGATATGAATTTTACTGATCAGTAATAATAGTGGTAGTTTTTTTGTACAAGGATCTGAATTTAATTATCAACTTATTAATTCTTAATTTTATTAAAAAGTCTAAATTTAGATCTAAAAAAGTAGGATTTTTTAATTTATTTTTGAATCTGCTCTGGTTGGTATCTACGTCATTTATTAAATTAATCTCATGTATAAAGATTGGATTTAAAACAATCTCCCATATTTGTGCATACAGTTGTTTTCATATACCGTAACTTATATATTATATATAGTAAAAAGGATCTATCATTAATGAAATCGCGTATACATATGTATTCTTATCATACTGAAACGATTTCCGTTAGTAGTATTAAACCAATAGCGATTCATACAAGCTAAATCTTCTAATCTAAAATTGGGCCAAAGAAAGGATTTTAATTTAATTAGGTTATTTTTATCCTTATTAAGATCTTTCTTTTTATGCAAAACTGTGGTCCAGTTTTGAATATTCTTATCAAATCTTGAATTTATATCCCTCGCTTTTTTTTTTTTTAAGTTGAAACAAATTAGAATTCTAAATTCTCTACGTCGTTTAGGGGATAGAATATTTTCAGGAACAAAAAAATCATAATTTTTTTTTTTTCTATTTACAGTTTTGTTTTTATATTTTTTAATGGATTTTTCCAAATTTTTTTTGTATCTTTTACTTATTTTTTGTTTATTTTTATTAACCAATGAAATACCTATGGTTCTATATCTAATAAGTTGTCCATCATTTTTTACAGACAAACGTACAGGTTCAATAATAAAAATTCCTTTTTTCATTAATTGTGCAAAAGTTAAATTCTTCTTAATCATTAGAATGTCTAGGCTCATTTCCCCTCTTTCAATAGAAGATATCGCAATCTCGTTTGGATTTTTAAGCCTAACCAAGAGACAGTATACTTTCACATTATTGAGAATTTTTTTATTAAAAAAAACAATTCCACCGCAATTGAAAACGCGAATACCTTCTGAGAAATAATTTGAGTTCCGCTTCTGTATTGCTTTTGTTTTTTTTTTTTTTTTACGTTTTTTTCTCTTCGATTCCGTATAATTTTCTTCAATATTTTTTTCTTTATTTAATAGAGCTGATTCAGGATTTTTTTTTTTTTCTTTATCTGATTCAAGCTCTCCTTGACCTGCCGATTCTTTTTCTTCTTTATTTAGATTATAAAATTGAAGGGATTTTTTTTCATTTGATGGTATAAAACCTTCTTTATTTCGAGTGATATTTTTATTCACATTTTTGTTTTCATTAAAATTTAAAAGAAGTAATTTAATTGGTATGACCCACGGTTTCTTTTTATATGTACTAGAAAATAATAAAAATTCTGGAAATAAAAAAGATTCAAAATTTGTTATACGATGATTTAGTATTTCTTCATTCATTCCCATCCAATCAAAAAAGTTTATTTTTTGATTGGCAAGACTCGTCTTAGTTATTTTATCAACTCTTTGATAATTCTGAACTTTATTCTTAATATATTTTGTTTTACTCTTGGTATCAATCCAGGGCTCAATATTTAAATTTTTTATAAACCAAAAGTTTATAATTCTCCAATCCAAATATTTTCTATGCCAAATTTCCCCCATACCCCGAATATTATATTTTTCTAGAAAACAAGAGACTAAACAATTATCTACAGCAATACCTATAGACATGTCAAAAAAATTTTTTTCTGTAGAATGAATATATTTGTAGCAAAAAAGATTATATATAGAATCTTTTTTTAAATTATGTTTTGTATTTAATAGCGAGTCCACCTCAAAAAATTTTTGTTTTTTGTAATTATCAACTTTGTTTTTTTCATATGAATCCTCTTTGGTTAAACCTGGCTTTAGAACTAGAGAGTCTTGGTTTATTTTATTTTTCCATTTTTGGGTTACTAATCTCGCCCATGCAACCTGAGGTAAATTGTATTGATAATTACTTCGTAACCAGTTTTTCCATTGATTTACTTCGGAATTTAAAAATGTTTTATCTTTCAATTCATAATGAAAGATTCCTTGTTCTTCAAAAAAATCCTTTATTTGGTTCTTAACAAAAAAGGATGTTATGCATATGTTATATTTAAGAACAGTCTTTAATTTCGAAAAGTTACTAACTTGAATTTTTGATAATTTGTAAAATACATATGCTTGTGATAAAGAGCATAGGTCATAACTAAAAAAATTTTTTTTTGATATTAAATTTTTTATAGTCGAAATAAAATAAAAGGTATTTTTTTTTTTTAATTTTTCTCCCGTTTTTTCATTATTGTAAATATATTTATCAAGAATTGTTTTTGTTGATTCAAAAAAAAGTTGTGTAGTAATTCTTGGAATATTAATGATACCTAGAAAAATAGCTATAAGTTGTTCGATGCAAAAATTTATAAAAAAAACGGATTTACGAATTAATCGGGTATTTTGTCTTTTGAATGTCTGCCAAAATTTTTTTGATGACTTAATTATTTTATAACCATAACGCGGTTTGTTACAACTATTAGTTAGGTTTTGTTTTTCTTTTGAAATTTTTTCTATTTGATTTCTGATTGTCTTTATTCTATCAATCAATTTTTTTTTTTTTTCGCTGAGTGAAGAATTTATCCACTCCGTGGATTTATTTTGAACAGATAGTTCATGAATAATCTGATTATTCATTTTTGAATCTTTTTGAGTTTCATTTAATTCATATATTTCTCTCAGGCCAAAAAATGTAATTAGATTTCGTTTTGAAAGGCCTTTGATTTTTCCTTTTATAAAAATAAAGTTTTTTATAATCCAGTTTTTTATTTCTTTTTCGACTTTTAGGAAAATTGTTGCTCTTTCCTTTAAAATCCTTAAAACCATAAAAGACTTAGTTTTTAATTTTTTGATTTTTTTTTTTAATTCTTTAGAAATAGGTTCAAAAAAAGAGGGCTTTTTTTTGGCAGAACCAAACGGTACTTCAGTTTCTATTCCCCAAACTGTTAAAAAACAAAAATCGTTTTTTTCTACTTTGTCTTTTGTTTTTTTTAGTCGAGCCTTCTTAGATGATTTAGATTTATGCCAAGGTTTAAGATAAAAAGGAAATAGGATTTTTATCTGAATACCATCCGTTAACCAGTTTCTTGGAAATTCTGTTTCGGATAGTTGAACCCCATTAAAAGTGCATTTAACATGCATTTCACGTTTCCAATCCTTTAAATCCTCGGACCACTCGGGAATTTGAAATAATAACATACGTACGCTATTTTTAATTATTATCAATAAAGGTAATATAATATATTTTCTAAGAATAGATTGAGTTACTAAGAGAGAACCTCTTATTATTTGAGCAAATAGGAAGCTATCCCAAGTTTCTGCAATTTCTAGCTGTCTTTTTTCTTCTATTTTTGATTGTTCTTCTTCTTTTTTTTCTATTGTTTTTTTTTTTTGTTTCCACATTAAATTTCTAATAAAAATTTTTTTTAGACCCCAAATATCAAGCGAAAAAAAAAAAAGTTTATCTATTCTATCAAAAAAAAGGGGGGAATGTACTTTTGCTTGAAAAAAATCCCAAATAACAGTTTTACGCCTTTGGGAACGCATGGATCCTTTAATTATCTCTCGACGAAAATCAGATTGTTGTGAATAACGTATCAAAGCCATTTCTTTTTTTTGATCAGAATTTTTATTATCTTTGAGATTAGTATAAATCTCGTTAGGCGGCTCTTTATCAGTAAAAACCACTACACGTTTTGCTTTTCTTGAACGAATTCCAGGCTCCATTGGTACATTTTCTTCAGTTTCGCCTTCCAATTCTTCCAACTCACTTTTTAATTTGTATGACCATCGAGGAACTTTTTTCTTGATTTCCATGAAATCAAGAAAATTTTTTATAAGATTTTGATCATTGCTATCCGTAATCACGACATCAAATAAAATTTTGAAATTTTTTATCTCTTCTTCTGAATTAATTTTTTCTTCTTGGGGTTCGGAAAAAGAATCAAGTTTCTCTAAAGATTTTCTATTAAATTTTTCTATGGTTTGCTCAAATTTGTGATAATTAATCTTCAGAAGTATACTATGAATCTTGTTTATCCAAGATTCTCCTATATTATTTTTTATATAGGTTTCGTTTATGATTTGTAATGGAGGTAATTTTTTGATTCTTCCGCGAGAGATCCCATGCAAAAATGGATCATAAATTTTAGGTAAATATTCTTTTGTAGTTTCGTTATGACAAAATCGAGTCGTTTTTTCCAGTATATTTTCAACAGACCATTCCTTATCTAAAGCTTCAATTCGATTTAAAAATTCGTTTTTTAAGTTTTCTTTTTTTTCTTCATTGATCAAACTCCAA